ATTTTGTTGAGTTATTACATTAATTAAAGAAGTGATGATCAAATAGTTTTTACTCAGAAAACCTTTGAGTTTCACTTTGGCTTTATTAAATCATCGTGGTTTTAGTATGAATCTGAGGTTTCAATTGATTCATAGGGTCTCAACAAGAGAATCCCTATAAAAAAAAAAAAAGATAGGGAAGAGAAGATTCAAGAGGCCTGTCACGATTAACATAACATAAAGAAAGATGGACGAGCCAACTTGAGATTGTCTTTTTTGGCATTAGCATCACAAAGAAGAGATTCCGGATTTTTCTTACTTCGTATCTTTGGGTCAAATCGAGTCAAGCGGCTAAAGTTTGAAACTATCTATTCCATATCCGTTGAAACCAGTATTTGTGTGTTTCGGCTTGAGCCGTACGAGATGAAATTCTCATATACGGCTCTCAGAGGGGGAGTCTTTCTTGGGTTACCTATCTCAATAAAGTATATGATTGGTTCGAGGAACGTCTCGAGATTCAAGCGATTGCAGATGATATAACTAGTAAATATGTTCCTCCTCATGTCAACATATTTTATTGTCTAGGGGGGATTACGCTTACTTGTTTTTTAGTACAAGTAGCTACGGGTTTTGCTATGACCTTTTACTATCGTCCAACTGTTACAGAGGCTTTTTCCTCTGTTCAATACATAATGACTGAGGCCAACTTTGGTTGGTTAATTCGATCAGTTCATCGATGGTCAGCAAGTATGATGGTTCTAATGATGATCTTGCACGTATTTCGTGTGTATCTTACGGGTGGGTTTAAAAAACCCCGCGAATTAACTTGGGTTACAGGGGTGGTTCTGGCTGTATTGACCGCATCTTTTGGCGTAACTGGTTATTCCTTACCTCGGGACCAAATTGGCTATTGGGCAGTAAAAATTGTAACAGGCGTGCCTGAAGCTATTCCTATAATAGGATCACCTTTGGTAGAATTATTACGTGGAAGTGCTAGTGTGGGCCAATCCACTTTGACTCGTTTTTATAGTTTACATACTTTTGTATTACCTCTTCTTACTGCCGTATTTATGTTAATGCACTTTTCAATGATACGTAAGCAAGGTATTTCGGGTCCTTTATAGAGAAGGCAGATCATAGATATTTGTAATTTCTCATATCGGGGAGGAACAAGAGTCTTTCATTGCTACAAATATGGATTATTTAAAAATAAGGCATGTTATTTGGATACTTCTATTCAACTCTGAAGTATTTTTTATTTGATACAAATCGTATAGTTGAAGTATATTTTCCTAAAAGAGGATGGATTATGGGAGTGTGTGACTTGAACTATTGATTGGTCCATGCAGATATATGATTTTATCCGCCACGTTGGAATTCACAACCCAATGTGTCTCCGCATCCAACCATTACGTCAGTCCCTTGTATGTAGCATAGGATAGGCCGGTTCACTTGAGGAGAATATTTTCTATGATCATACCCGAATCATGTCATGCATGAACAGGCTCCGTAAGATCCCTAGAATAAGTGATGTGGAATGATCCAATGTTCTATTTATTCCACTTTGTTTGATTTTTCTTTTTTTTTTAGTAATTTTCTTATACTTATAATTTCTAATAATTTCTAATTAATTGATAGTATTAGTATTTCGTATTAATTTGATAGTAATCGTAGTAAGTTTTTTATAGTATGTAGATGCATTCATTTCCTCTGCATCGACCCTGATCTATGATACTATCGGAGTTAAATAAGGGATCTAAGGAAGAACAGGGGCTATACTTTCTTAGTAACAAGTAAAAACTTTGTATTTTTGTATGTAATACAATCTGTGGGGATAAATACCAACCAAAAGACATGAGACAATCCAAAAAGCACTTGATCATGATCAAATTTGTAAGCCTACTTGGATATTGAGCATTTCCTTGTTGCCAGAACTGAATTCTTTGCAATGAATCGTTGCAACTCGGGGAAATGGAATTTGATAAATCGTTTCTTACATAGAGTCATTCTACATTATATATGTAAATATGTATGAAATATAGATCTTCTATGGACCTATTTCTGTGATTCTTTTGATTCTTGCTCGAGCCGGATGATAAAAAATTATCATGTCCGGTTCCTTTGGGGGATGAATCCACAAGAATTCACCTATCCAAATAACAAAGAAACCTGATTTGAATGATCCTGTATTAAGAGCTAAATTGGCTAAAGGGATGGGACATAATTATTATGGAGAACCTGCATGGCCCAATGATCTTTTATATATTTTTCCAGTAGTAATTCTAGGCACTATTGCATGTAATGTGGGCTTAGCAGTTCTAGAGCCGTCAATGATCGGTGAACCGGCGGATCCGTTTGCAACTCCGTTGGAAATATTACCCGAATGGTACTTTTTTCCCGTATTTCAAATACTTCGCACAGTACCCAATAAGTTATTGGGTGTTCTTTTAATGGTTTCAGTACCAATAGGATTATTGACAGTACCTTTTTTGGAGAATGTCAATAAATTCCAAAATCCATTTCGTCGTCCAGTAGCTACAACAGTCTTTTTGATCGGTACCGCAGTAGCTCTTTGGTTAGGTATTGGAGCAACTTTACCTATTGAGAAATCCCTAACTTTAGGTCTTTTTCAAATTGATTAAACCGTTAAATACCATGACATAGGTATCTAAGGAAGATCCCCTTCTGGATCTTCCCTAGATACATCAATCTTATTATGATCTATTCTGCAAATATATGGATCGTGTCGGAGATTAAAAACTCATTCTATTCTTTTTTCTTTCTTAAAAACTAAAAAATGAAAAAAGTCCAATGGATTTAAAATGAAAACTTTTTCTTAGGTAAATTGATTGCAAAATGTTTCTGTAGAGTGCCCAATATCTGTTTTACATCTTCTATGCGAAAATATTCCATTTTTAGAAGATCTTCTTGACTGTGACTCAAAAGGTCCAATAATGTATGTATATTGGACCTTTTGAGACAATTATAGGTCCTGGAAGACAATTCTGATTGGTCAATAAAAATACATGTCAATGGAATTCCTTTTTTTTTCTTGAAATTAGTGAATCTGTCTTGAAAAGAAAAAAGGGGTAAATTCCATCTGTTTTCATTTTCCTCGAAATTCATGTCCTCTTCCTCTGCATGTAGAAAAGGAATCAATAAATCAATCAAATTACGAGAAGCTTCATAAAGTGCTTCTTTAGGAGTTAAACTTCCATTTGTCCATATTTCTAGAAATAGTATCTCTTGTTTTTCATTCCCATTCCCATAAGAATGAATACTATGATTCGCATTTCGAACAGGCATAGATACAATATCTATAGGATAACTTCCATCGTGAGAGTCATTTGCGAATTTCATACGATATCCGCGATCTCTCTTGATTTGTAATTCAATACACAAATCAATTGGTTCTGTCAGGTTAGCTATATGCTGTGTCGTGTCAACTATTTCTACAGAAGGTGGTGAGATGATATCTTGAGCTGTTATGTATTTGGGACCCCTGACGCAAATGGATGCGTCCCTAACTCCATAGAGATTACTTCTCAATACAATCTCTTTCAAATTTATTAAAATCTCATGTACTGATTCTTCAATACCCGCTATCGTAGAATATTCATGCAGCACATTTTCAGATTTTGCACGTGTGATACAGGTTCCTTCTATTTCTCCAAGTAAAGCCCTTCGCATGGCAATACCTATGGTATCGGCTTGACCTTTCATAAGCGGGGACAGAACGAAACGACCATAATAAAGACGCTTGCTGTCTACTCTTGATTCAACACATTTCCACTGTAGTGTTCGAGTGGATCCTGCTACTTCTTCTCGAACCATACTATTATTTTTCTTTTATTTATGATTATTGGATCATATCATTGAATCATTTATTTCTCTTGGAATCTCTTGAATTCTTATTTCTACACACGTCTTTTTTTAGGGGGGCGACATCCATTATGCGGCATGGGTGTTACATCACGTACGAAACTTAATAGCATCCCATTTCTACGAATGGCTCGCAATGCCGCATCTCTTCCGAGACCCGGACCCTTTATCATAACTTCTGCTCGTTGCATACCCTGATCAACTAATGTACGAATAGCATTAAACGCCGCGGCTTGAGCAGCATAGGGTGTTCCTTTTCTTGTGCCTCTGAATCCAGAAGTACCTGCGGAAGCCCAAGAAACCACCCGACCTCGTACGTCTGTAACAGTTACAATAGTATTGTTGAAACTCGCTTGAACATGAATAACTCCTTTTGGTATTCTACGTTCATTCTTATTTGAACCAATACGTGCATTCTTACGTAAACCAATTTTTGCTATAGGTTTTGTCATATTTTATTAGATCATATTATAAAATAAAAAAGAATCAGAAAGATACGGGGATATCCATTTCATATGAAAACGAATCCTTTCTTCTTTCTTTTTACATGTACATGGGTTTTTCTTTGAAAAAGTTCTTGATTTAGAACTTGAGAAGAATTACCCCTGTCTCTGTTTATGTCTCGGATTGGAACAAATGACTATAATTCGTCCCCGCCTACGAATCAAGCGACATTTTTCACAAATTTTACGAACAGAAGCCCTTATTTTCATATTTATCATTCCTTACTTTCATTATGAATCTATTTTGTTGGAAACAAGAATCAGTTTATTGGATTTTTGAACTTCGAATTATATTCCTACGAAAAGAATGTTTAAAAGAATGATCTAATCGTTCGAATCTTTTTTGCGAAGTCTATAAATTATACGTCCCCTGGTTGAATCATAACGACTCATTTCGATTTTGACTCTATCTCCGGGTAGTATACGTATAAAACTGCGCCGAATTCTCCCTGAAATATAACCTAGAATTAGATCTTCATTATCTAACCGAACTCGGAACATACCGTTGGGAAGTGATTCAGTAATTAAACCCTCATGAATCAATTTTTGTTCTTTCATTCCAGGGAACCCCCTTTAAGTATTAACTAATAGAGGAAGAGTTCTATAATTCACTTCTCCTCTCTATTTTACAACTAGTAAGTTCGAGAGAAACTTAGGGTACCTCAGGAGAATCACCATATATAACACAAAATTTCTCCTCCAATTTTTTCTAGTCGAGCTTCTCGATCTGTCATTATACCTCGAGAAGTAGAAAGAATTACAATTCCCATTCCACCTAAAATCTTAGGAATTCGTTGATAGTTGGAATAGATTTGTAGACCGGGTCGGCTGATACGCTTTAAAATTATTTTATTCCCTTTCCTAGCCTTTCTATGTCGTAAGGTTGAAACCAAGAAATTTTTTTGACTTTCTTGATGTTTTCGAACGTTTTCAATAAAACCTTCTCGTAAAAGTATTTTTACAATGTTTTTAGTGATATTAGTAGATACTATTTTAACTCTTCCCTTTTGATCTATGTCAGCATTTCTTATAGAAGTTATTATATCGGCAATAATGTCCCTACCCATGACGAACTATAGTTATTGGTTCCTCCTCATTTTGATATAATCAACATGCTTATTTTTTGTTTTAGTTTTTATTTAATTTTTTTTTTGAAATTAGTAAATTCTAAAAAATTATTATAAATTTCAAATATATGCATGAGACACAATCTATTAATCGGATCTATTTCAGATATTTGAATATTCTACTATATATAGATAGGATATATCCTATTTTCATCTATAATACTTCGGGTGCTAATGAAACTATTTTAGTAAAATTCAACTGTCGCAATTCCCGAGCAATCGCACCAAAAATTCGAGTTCCTTTTGGATTTCCTTCTTGATCAATGATAACCGCTGCATTGTCATCATATCGTATTATCATGCCGTTGTCACGTTTGAGTTCTTTACACGTGCGTACAATCACAGCTCTAATTATTTCTGATCTTTCTAGAGGCATGTTGGGCACTGCTTCTTTGATTACAGCAACGATAACATCGCCAATATGAGCATATCGGCGATTACCAGTTCCTATGATTCGAATACACATCAATTCTTGAGCTCCGCTGTTATCCGCTACATTCAAAAGGGTCTGAGGTTGAATCATATCATTTTTATTTGATTATTTCAATGCAAGGGATAATGGAAAAAAGAAATATTGTCTGTCCAGAGATAAAGAAATCTGTGGTTTTTTTTTTCATTCTCAATGCTCCTTCTTCTTTTACTTTTGTTTACCTATCCTGAAATAATAAATTGAGTTAGTATAGGCATTTTGCATGCAGCTATTTCCATAGCAGTTTTGGCTACAGTTTCTGATACTCCACTCATTTCATAAAGTATTCGGCCCGGTTTAACAACGGATACCCAATATTCGGGGGATCCCTTGCCCGAACCCATACGCGTTTCTGTAGGTCTTACAGTAACAGGTTTGTCGGGAAAGATACGTACCCATATCTTTCCACCACGACGCGCATATCGTGTCATTGCTCTTCGCCCTGCTTCTATTTGTCTAGCTGTGATCCAAGCAGGTTCAAGTGCCTGAAGAGCATATCTGCCAAAACAAATATGATTGCCTCGGCAAGATATTCCCTTCATTCTACCTCTATGTTGTTTACGAAATCTGGTTCTTTTGGGGTTATAGTTGATGGTTGTTTATGAATTCCATCTCTACTGCAGAGCCGGACATGAGAGTTTCTTCTCATCCAGCTCCTCGCGAATGAAATGATTCAATAATATTACACATACGCATGTATTTATGTATTTCATTCTATCAAAATGAAAAGAATATACTAATTTTTTTATATTGAATTTGTTAAATAATAGGTAGCTTTATATATAACTAGATAACTAGGCGTTTTTGTTTATATATAATGCTTCTTTCTTTTATCAAAATTCCTAAAGTATTTTAATTTACCTCTATTTATATTGAATTACGCCAATAGTCATCCAATAAATGAAATGAGAAAAATAAAGAAAGGGTTCGCGGGCGAATATTGACTCTTTCCTCCTTCATTTGTAGGGTCAAATTCATGACCATTCATAAAGAATCCATTTTTTATTGGTTCATTTCGCCATCCTACCCAATGAATCATTAGGATTGATTTGTTTTCAAGAAAATCCTATGTAGTCACAGGTTCCATCGTTCCCATAGCTTCTCCTTTAATGTTTAGGCCTGAACTCTGCAATGGAGCTCTCAACAAAATCTGTTATTTGTTTCCGAGTAAATCTCCTCAGTTTTTCTTAACCCGAAGCTCAATTTTTTCTTTGTTTGTATATTTCTTATTAGATTGTATTGTAATTGTATATTTATGTTGATGCTTTATAACACTGCCTTTTTTATAGGGTAATTTTTCATAAACCATACATATGGGAATCCTATATCATTGAGATCTTTATTCTCTCTTTCTATCATCCTTCCTTTTTTCTACATCCCTTTTTTTTTTCACAATTCATAATCAGATTTTTTTTATGAAAAGAATTTCAGTTGCTACAACTATATGATAGATTCAGTCATATAGTGACTGTTTCTTGGGATCTCGACAATACGAAGCAATAAGTTGGTTATTAGTTTTGAATTTCTTTAGTTTTGATAG